CTGAATACAAACAAAATGAATTGCTTTCTAGATGATCCTTCTAGAAGAAGGTGATTCTAACAATCTTTCTAGTTACTTCGTTCTCTATTTCTATTTGAGAGGATCCTAAGGAAAAGGATTTTGTTTCCACCGAGCTAAAACAATATGGCGATGTCTCTAGTAAACCAAAGACATCGTTGAATAGCTATTTTGCTTCAATTTCTTTCTTTAGACACCAAAAAAAAATGGAAGATTTAGTTACGATTGGAAATTGACTTTTTATCTTCAGCCATGGATCCTTTACTCATACTTATTCAATTGGAAGTCTTGATCCAATTCAAAAATTATGTTTCGCAATTTCATAATCCAACTTTTCAATTTATAAGTGACTCATGGATACAAATCACGAGAATGTGTATTTTTTTCTCGACTTTATCATTGAGAGGTAAAGGATTAAATCCTTTTAAGAAATAAAGTTTTTGATCGGAATATGAATAAAACCGAAAGACCCTTTAACTATGTAAAGGGCTAATAGAACGAATCACACTTTTACCACTAAACTATACCCGCTACAATATGATTATTGTATACAAATGGAGCTTTTGTCGAACAAGATAATTGAGCATGATCAAGATAGGATCATCAAAGAATCATCAAACTTGGAGTGTTGAACTTTTTCGTGGGTAGATAAAAATTTAATGAGATTCGGAAAAGAGGCTTCATTTAATTGAAATTAAATAACTAATAATTGAAATTAAATAACTAAAGTTTTCTTTTTTGCTGAAAGAAGATAGATACGGATCGAAAAAAACACTACAATCATAACAGAAAAATGCATTGTCCAGAATCTATAGTTTCTTTTTTAGTTCGAAAAATGAAATAAAATATAACAAGAAAAAAATGGAAACAGTTTTTATTCTTTTTGTTGTTGCTTGAATATAAAATATTCAATTGAATATAATAATATAATAAAAAAAAATGTTTGTGTTTTCAAATCAGATATCAGATAAATCATTATTTATCTATAATTCGTTAGAACAAAAAAAAAGGCCCGGCTAGGTACTGACCAGGCCAGGCCATCAGAATAACAAGGGCCTTTCGAACAAAATTAACACAAGGAGGTCTTCCTTATTTTTCTTTAGTTCGATTAGTGGCGGGCTCGAGCCCCTCTTTTAGTTTAGAATAGAGAAAAAAGAGAGAGAAAGACTCCTTACATTATGTGTAATGTAGTAATTATCTTTTGCAATTGGGAGAGATGGCTGAGTGGACTAAAGCGTCGGATTGCTAATCCGTTGTACGAGTTATTTGTACCGAGGGTTCGAATCCCTCTCTTTCCGTTTCCGTTAATGACTTGCTTTATTTTATTTTTCAATTTTGAAAATCTTAGTTAAGCGTGTGGAATAGATAAAATCCTAAGAAAATTGGAAAATTTCCCAAGGAAAACCCTTTGGATTTTATTCTTCACGTCCAGGATTACGCCCCGGATCATTAGATAGGAATCCAAAGATAAAGAGAGAAACAAAAAATATCACTACGGTATAAACGAAGAGTTTCAGAGTAAGCATTACACAATCTCCAAGATGATTTTTTGGAAAAAAAAAGAGAATAGATCTTCCATTTTTCTACCACATATCCTATTTTGACACCACGAAATCAGGTTTTTTTTCATGAATTGTCACAAATTCATTTGTTTTTCATTATCAAAAACTTCTTTTATATCCAAATTCGATATTGTGGGAGACCCTAATGGGGTTAGGGTCTTTCACTGGAAAGGGGGTCAAAAATGAGGAAATGGGGGTAAGCCGGATTTATGGCGACTATCCAAGAATTTCAGTGTGCTAATCTAGGATTCATACTCTAAAACTTATCTGATTTTCTCAATTGTTAGAATTTTTCTCGAAGAAATCATGCATTTTTTAAGATATTATTATTAAGGATCTCATCGAAAACTTACAGCAGCTTGCCAAACAAAAGCTAAGAGAAAAAAAAGCACAGGTATGACTGGCATAACATCTACGATTGGATTCAAAAAAGCATACGCTTCAGGCAATTTGCCGAAGAAAAAACTACTCGAATAAAGGGCAGAATTAATACAGATCAAACTAACGATATTAAGCATAACAGACATTTTGTTCTTGGAGATAATTGCATTTTGATTGAGTTTTTGATATAAGGAACAAGGAAGAAAGTAAGTAAGGTAGACAAAAAATCCTTCTTTTTCTTTGAACCCACCCAATCAAAAATCCTCCAATTCTCAAAGGAGAATAGAAGAAATCATACTTTCATACAATATCTTAATTGAATTCTATGTAATGATCAATAAATTAAGTTGAATTCTATATCTATATGTATCAAAATCCTAGTACCAATCTATTCTATAGATATATAGATATTTGGACTGGAGTTGACAAACAACCAATACCAATATTATTGTTTCTTAGTGTAGATTAGAAATTGAAATGGGGCGTGGCCAAGTGGTAAGGCAACGGGTTTTGGTCCCGCCATTCGGAGGTTCGAATCCTTCCGTCCCAGTACATATCCATTTTTTTATGCTCCATTATGACTATAGAAAGAAGTAGGTCAGTGGATAGGAGTAAATCCGTATTCATTTTAATATCTGTGTCTGTTCGAATCTCATTAACAAATGATCAAGTTACATATCATATAGAAATATGTTATGGAGCCGATATATTTTCTTTGAATCTCATTTTATTTAGGTATTTCGTGTTTGGTTCTAACTAAAAATTGGAAATCTACAGAACAATTGAGGCAGGGATGATTTCCCCTATCACCCTTTTATTCACTTTATGATAAGAGTCGATTATTGTGAAATATTATTTAATCCCATGTTAAACAAAATCTATAAATATATATCATCTAAAATATATAAAATGAGGAAATATTTCGCTTATATGGTATGTATCGTTCTATTTCAATGACAATAATTTTTTGGTTTTTGTGAAAAAGATTTTTGATACCTTAAATTAGTTAAATTCTATATTATAGAATATCTATAACAGTGACAACTCTTCAGTCTATCTGATAGATACGAAAAACCCTCCTTATTTTTTTGATTTTCGTAATCAGACGAAAAGAATAAAGATTCAAATCTTAACTTAGATCATTTTTTTATCCATCTCATGAAAAAAAAATTGGATTTCGTTTTTCTTTTCTTTTATCTGTGATGAGTCAATTCAAAAAGAAAGACTTATCTTCCTATGAAGATCAAACGTCATGCTTATTGTCCAATTTTCTTCAAATTAAATAATGATGTCTAAATAGGAAACTTTTTCCATTTCAATTAGAACTATTTTTATTAAATATTTTTAATGATTGCTTGTAAGTGGAATCTTTATTTGGTACTCAAAAAGTAGGAAATCGTTTAATCTATCCTGTTGAGTCACTTGAAGATGCAAAAAAGTTATTCGTTTATATATTTCGATTTCTTGCTATTATCTATATATTATTTATGTATGTGAAAGATACTGTCTTGCTAAGACTTTTTCAGAAAAATCGTTTCATATCATATTATCATATATAGAAGAAAAAGCCTAGATTACGATGTCTATGTACAACTAAACCAATGACTATTCATGATTCCATAATTGAATCAATTCCATACCGGTTCCAAATTAGAGGAATATTATGTTAAAACTTCGTTTGAAACGATGTGGTAGAAAGCAACGTGCGACTTGAAGGACACGATCCGTTGTGGATTTTTCCATCCACCATTTTCGATTTATCTAAGGATGAGAGTGCTCTTGGCTCGACATTGTTTGTTCTGTTACACTCGATTTTTTGTTGGGTTGTAAATAGTCCACGATGAAGCTCGAGTAGAAAGGATTAATTCATTTCTCGGGGGCAAGGATCTAGGGTTAATGCCAATTAATCGGAACAACTTCGTAAACGTATCTTCCATATATAGAAATCGAAAGGATCCAATTCGAGCAAGTTTCCAATTCAAAAGCAAGACTTGTTAGAATTTAGTAAACTTTTTCGATTCAAAGTGTATCACACGTGAATCAACTGTCCGTAGGATTCTTTGATAGAAAGAAATCAAAAAAGGGGTATGTTGCTGCCACTTTGAAAGGATTAAGAAGCACCGAAGTAATGTCTAAACCCAATGATTTAAAATAAGGATAAAGGATCTAAGAACAAGGAAAGACCTTTTAAATTGTCTCGATAGTCTCACTAATTGGATCAGACTAAAGAATCCAAATAGAATTTGAAACGAGACAAAAGACAAACAAAAGGGGTTAAAGACCACTCAATAAATGAAAGTGACTAAAGATTTTTCCTTTGAGCTATTTGAGAGTTATCCAACTTGAGTTATGAGTACGAATGGTTTCTTTTTCATTTTCAGGAAGGAAAAAAGATTGAAATCAGAGTCTAATTGATTTTCTAGGCCCATTTGTCATTTAATTTATTAGAATTGCATACATAGACAAAACTTCGAAGCAAATCATTTTTCTCGAGCCGTACGAGGAGAAAACTTCCTATACGGTTCTAGGGGGGGTGTTGGTCATCTACATCTATCCCAATGAGCCGTCTATCGAATCGTTGCAATTGATGTTCGATCCCGAAGAGAAGGAAAAGATCTTAGAAAAGTGGGGTTTTATGATCCAATGAAGAATCAAACTTATTTAAACGTTCCTCTTATTCTATATTTCCTTGAAAAAGGTGCTCAACCCACAGGAACTGTTCAGAATCTTTTAAAGAAAGCGGAAGTTTTTAAGTAACTTCCGTCTAATCAAACGAAATTCAATTAAAGAAAGACTAAGGGGGGGTAGCAACTTGTATATAACTTTGTATAATTTTGCTCGACTTGTTTTTTGATTTCCCCCCCTACTGCTGTAATTGTTTCCGTTGAATCCGATATCTAGAACGACAAAACCTTAGTTTATTGATTTTCTAAATAGCAAATTCGGACATTTCCTCCAATTGTGTGGTTTTCATTGGAACTCGACTAACCAACAAGGAATCCACTTTGCTTATTCCACTTAGATTTATGAAATACATTA